TTTACAGCCGAAAGATTTATCATCTCTAGGGGATTAAATCCCGAGTTATTGCGAAGTAAAAAAACCGATGAGATTATGGAAGTAAATATTCTTGCATTTATTGCTACTGCACTATTCATTCTAGTTCCTACCGCCTTTCTGCTTATCATTTACGTAAAAACAGTCAGCCAAAATGATTAATTCAAATGAATTTTCAAATTCATTTGAATTAAACTTTGCTTCTGAGTTCTTATCAAAAATTGACGAAGTCAAATGAAAAGGATTCCCATTTTACGTCTTAACTTAAATGAAACGAGCGCACTATAATCAGCAGTTTTCTAAGAGATAGATAGTATGGTAGAAAGATGCATCTTTCTACCATACTATTAACTAATAAGCAAGGGAAACTTTGCCTATTTTTAACGCCCAAACCCTGATATGAAATAAGTCGAGAAAGCAAAAATCGCCTTTCTCAAATTAGAAAACAAAGGGTAAATGCCCATGCCTCGCCCCAGTCAAGATCTTATTATTGCCCAGTCTCTCGTTAGACAACCACCATCCCTATATCATTTCTCCTAGAAAGTGCGTATACACGTAACAAAACAACTTCTTCTTTGAAGAGTAAAGAGGGAAACAAATAAAAAGGGGGATCCTTCTTCCTCAGTATCCATCTATAAAAATAGTAAGAGCCCATTCCCGTTGATTGAAATAGAAAATTTCGGAAGAATTTGAGGTTGGAATAAATTTCCAATCATCTGAATCCCTTTCTTTTCGAAATACAAGGGCGGGAATCGATGAAATATCTCTTTAATTGAAAATTGAAAGAGTATGATTCATATCATCGATTACTCGATTGGAGTCCAATGAGATTCCAAATTCAGAGATTTTGATTTGAAATAGTTTCAAATCAAATGCGTTGCAGAACCATCTATAAAACAATCGATACGGTTTTCTTTTTGATTCCTGAACTCAATTAGTAGTACTTCTAGAGCCCACTTCTTCCCCACACTACGAGTGAAAGGGAAAATGTAAAGACTACCATTAAAGCAGCCCAAGCGAGACTGACTATATCCATGTGCATTATGTCCCCTATCTCTATAAATACGAAGGAATTATTCCATTATTCCTCACTAATAATAGTGGAATCAATGCCGCAGAGTCAAAAAGGGGTTCTGACCGAACACTATTGAGAAAGCAATCCAATAAATCGATTATGATTTCGAATCAGGAAAGATTAAAAACACAAGCAAAATACATAGTAACATCTCAAGGAAATGGGAACATGTAGGAATAAGAATAATAAGGTCTATTCTTTTTTTGTTTTGTTTACATTATAAGTAAAAACAGAAGGGGGGAAATCACTAAAAACGAGAAATCACTATCTATTACAGATCTCTATTTCCCCATTTGATCGAATCCGTACCCCCTTTTCCGATTATCCCTGCGAAACAGGGGGCTTGGGTAGGCGTTACCGAAAAGAAAGCATTTCTTTTTACTCTCTTTTCTAGAAAAGTCAATTATTCATCCAATCTAATATTGATTGGATACCTGAGCACTCAGAGATTCTCGCAAGTCCGTCTTATATAAAGGAACTTCCGACCCCTCCCCAAACTATTAATTGAATTTCCAGGCTTTACAATTGGATTCAAGATCCAGTCATTAGCCACTTCCTTAGTAATAGAAGGGAATCGTGAAGTCTTGATAACCCCTCTACCAGTAGATTCGAATATTTCCTTGAATCCTAGATGCGAACGGGGCTTCACAATCTTTTCTTTTAGAAAACCTTTAGACCACATACTTAGAATCAAACAAAGTATCAACAGCCCGTTTCCTATGCTTCTACGGAGGAAGCATTTTTCGAGTTCTATCAGAAGAACAGAAAAGAAGAAGAGATTTCGAGTTTTTGGTAATCAGGCGACACCCGGATTTGAACTGGGGAAAAAGGATTTGCAGTCCCCCGCCTTACCACTCGGCCATGCCGCCAAAATGATACAAAAATACTTTTCTTCCAAACCCCCTTTTGGTTGTATTTGATCCACCCCTTCAATTTATTGTATAGTATCTGAAAACACACATTTGATTGCTGAATAGAAAATCGAGAGAATGTTTTTAGCATTGTGTATTTTCAGCCGATAAATTGGAACCATTAACTATTGACTCCTTAGTTCCAATTCATGAACGATTCTGGGATTTGAATTTCAAATTGTGTTTTCCTAATGACATAAGAAAATAAAAATTGAGACCGAACCAATCAGTATTGATTTTTTCAATCAAAAAATCTTTCTCCACTTCAATTATAACAAAACATATGAGTATATGTAAACCCTAGAACATAAATTGTTACACAGATATCTATTATTTAGATATGTTTATTTAGATATGTTGTCGATAGGGATTATCATAAAATGATCCTACTTCCATGCATTGAAGAGAAATTATCTTTTGATAGAGCACAGCCAGGGCTATTCCGAATAGAACCGGCAATAAAAGAGAAGTCGGATATTCTAGCTATCTGGATACG